AGACGCACTCCTATGAACGTGGAAAATATACCGGATGGGTCGATTCGAATTGAAATTGTCAAGTCATCCATAACTGTTTAGTCAAAACAAGAATTCATTTTGACCAAACCATCTAGTTTCCTTTGTTTATTGCGGGGCATATCTCATTTGAAGATTCATCGACTGACTTGACTGGAATCCTATTTCCAGTCTACTTATTTTTATTTCTTTTTATTTCGATTTTATTTAGTTAGTATAACTCTAATAACTATTACTTTTATACAAATTCTCTTGTTTTCACCTAGGATTCTTGCTAAAGAAACCTAGTTCCAAATAAAAAGAAAATAGAATTCTTATTTTGTGTTTAGAATTTCTAACTTATTATTTTTAAAATTATATATATTATTCTAAATTCTTTAGAGATTTCTATTCTTTTTTAGGAATAGAATCTGGAGTTTGTCGTTTTTTTCTTAGTGATTTAGAATAGAACAAGTATTCAAATGTAAGAGAATGGATAGGTATTTCGATTTCGAATATCTTAGTGTTGGTATATTCCTTTTATTTTATTAGAGGGGTTTCTCTTGATTGAATACAGAAAAAGAAGACCATCCCCTTTGTGCTTCGATAGGTCTAGGTAAGGTATACGAAGAAAAAGCCTATTTGACATTGTTGACAATGAAACTTACCAAAGAGATTCGTTTCTCAACAAACTTTGGCTTGTCCACAAATACAGCAGGTCATTCCCTAGATCTATTTGAATTACTCTTTGAAGTTTTTAACCGGTTTCGTGTCATGATTTTGACTTCCTAAATTCATTAGGATTAGGTATACCAAACAAAACAAAAGGAGTATTACTAACTTAACCCCTTGATTGTGGACAGGAAAATTCATATGGAATTTACCTCCGAAGATTAATGACGAAAGGTTGGTTTGTTTATCCACGATTGGATAAATATCGATTCGATCCCTTTTTCTTTCAGTTTTCTGTTCTGCTTTAAACGATTCCCGTGAGTGAGTTTATAGGAATAATTTGGATTTCGATGAACCAACCCAACCGGTCAGTTACAAGCAACAAACAATAATGAAGAAATTCAAATTATACAATTTTATATTTTGAATTTTCATTTTATAGGGCTCTAGGGCTATACGGACTCGAACCGTAGACCTTCTCGGTAAAACAGATCAAACTTATTATTATCAAAATGATCTGAACTGTTTCAAAGACCCAACATGCATTTTTTTTGCCTTGGGCTCTTTCATTAACTGATAGAAATATCAGCCAGTCTGCCATATTTTTCAAAATAAGATTAAGGAGATGGCTCCATGTGCTCTGATTCATTATTTGGGATTCTGATCCAGGAGCACTACCAAAGTGTTTCAAAGGTGGGGTTATTTTGACGTAGGTCTGCCTCTGGCCTAGATCAACCTAAGTTAAATGAAGTCTCTATCGTTCGGCTTAAAAAATAAAATATGAAACTTCATACACCTTAAAGTTCATAGGACGAAAAGAGATTTTTTGAGGACCTTATACTCATTATGCCTAGCATTGAATGGACTGGTATTGACCTTATCAATATCTCAAATCAATGTATGGGGTCTGTTTGGTACCTAAATGGGCACCAAAATCGGACCGAACCATTTGTCAGGCTACTGTTCCCTCACAGTTATGGAGTAAGACATCGATTTTTCAATAAGATGCATTTTTTTGATTGTATGATGGACCCCCCTGAAAAACATTGGCGCGCGTGTAAACGAGGTGCTCTACCAACTGAGCTATAGCCCTTAGTGCTTGTGATACATATTTTATCATGTAGATAATTTCTTGTCAAGATGAATATTCTATGATCCAACATCCTCAATTTTTGAGTGGTATTGCTTGTATTAGTATTTAGTATTGCTCATAAGTAATATGAGATTTATAATCCATCGATGGCATGGGTTCCATTTGGTTATCTTTGGGATGATAAATGACCTACTTAACTCAGTGGTTAGAGTATTGCTTTCATACGGCGGGAGTCATTGGTTCAAATCCAATAGTAGGTAGAACTTATTAGATACCGGAGTCAATGGTACCTAATAAGTTTTTCGACCCACCCTCTTTTATTTTTATTGATTTTGTATCTTTTTTATTTATTTTATTTTCGTTGTAGCAAAATAGGATTCTGTCGAGTGAATCCAATCAAGCAGAATCCTATCAAATCAAAATAGGCTTAGAAACAGAACTTCTTTTGATTATTCGAACGCACCAACTAGTTAGGAAATCACATTGACAGCCTCTACTCTTGTCCTAGCTCGTCGGAGAGCTAGATTTGCCTCAATTATTTGTCTCTTTCCTTCAGCTTTTCTCAAATTAGCTTCGGCTATTTCAAGAGTTTGCTGAGCTTCTTGTGGATCAATGTCACTACCCTTTTCCGCATCATTTACTAAAACAGTGATCTCATTATTGCCTATTCTAGCAAAACCACCCATCAGAGCCATCGTTAACCATTGGTCGTTAAAGCGTATTCTCAAAATCCCTATA